TACAGTAAAAATCCTAGTATAAAAAATATCTATGTAACCACGATTATATGACCAATTGTATATCACATTTTCCACTTGGTCCAAGAGAATTCTCTTGGGGCCCCCCTTTACAAACAAATTGACTAAGTCCAAATTCGGTAGAGATGAATAAACAGATCCATATAAAATAGATGCTATAAATAATCCAAAAAGAGCTATACTGACCGAAAAAACTGCATTTTTCAAAAAATCATACCAATCTGAGGAACCATTCAAATTTGGATGGAAAAAGTTTGTGGACGGAGTTAACCATTTCGATAATAGATCAAAATCTATTACTCCTTGATCAAAATGAATTCCGATTGATCCAACGAATAAAGTAAATAGTACCAATACAAGCAGAGGAAATAACATAGTATTGTCCGACTCATGAGGATAGGTGTAAGTATATTTATTTCTAAAGTGAGTACTAAAGTATCGTATTCTATTTCTTCCATTATCATCAATTTGATATGTATCCTTTGAAAAAAAGGAGACCTTATTATTCATTGTTGATAAAAGTAAATTTCTATTGACTGCTTTTGGCACTTTTTTTCCCCATAAAGATATTGAATAGAAAGAACTATTTTTAGTGCTACTGTAATTTTGAAAATGAATGCGCAAATGTCCATCAAAGGTAAGTAAATACATCCGAAACATATAAAATGCGGTTAATCCCGCTGTAAAGGAAGCTATTATTGCGAAAGTTGGTGAATACAACCAACTATCGTTAAGAATTTCATCTTTGGACCAAAAACAAGCAAGAGGCGGAATACCACAAAGGGAGAGTGTACCTAAGAAAAAGGTAATTCTTGTAATTGGAACATATTTTGTTAAACCGCCCATAAGAACCATATTTTGACTTTTATCTGGTGAATATCCAACAATGGGTTCCATTGAATGAATAATTGATCCGGATCCCAAAAACAATAAAGCTTTCGAATAGGCATGAGTGATCAAATGGAATAAAGCGGCTCGATAAGAACCTATACCCAGAGCTAACATAATATAACCCAATTGAGACATTGTCGAGTAAGCTAAACTTCTTTTAATGTCTCTTTGAGCAAGAGCCAAAGTAGCTCCTAATAGTACTGTTATTACGCCTATTGAAGAAATTATATTCATTATGGAAGGTATAACTATGAAAAGAGGAAGAAGCCGAGCTACAAGAAAAATTCCCGCTGCTACCATAGTAGCAGCATGTATAAGAGCAGAAATGGGAGTGGGTCCTTCCATAGCATCAGGTAACCATATGTGAAGGGGGAATTGTGCGGATTTAGCAACTGCACCAACGAATAAAAAAAAAGCACACAGAGTAGCAAATAAGGAATTTACTCCATTATGATGAACCAAGTTATTAACTATTTCGAACAAATCCCGAAATTCTAAACTACCAGTTATCCAATAAAGTCCTAAAATTCCTAATAATAAACCAAAATCCCCTATACGATTGGTTACAAAAGCTTTTTGGCAAGCACTTGCCGCACTCGGTCGTGTGAACCAAAAACCTATTAATAAATAGGAACACATTCCTACAAGTTCCCAAAAAATATAAATTTGTATCAAATTGGAACTAGTAACTAATCCTAACATAGAACTATTGAAAAAACTCATATAGGCAAAAAATCTCAAATATCCTTGATCGTGAGACATATAATTGTCACTATAAATAAGAACCATAATTCCAACAGTAGTAATTAATATTGACATAATAGAAGTAAGTGGATCGATCAAGTGTCCGAACTCTAAAGAAAAATCATTATTGACGGTCCAAGACCATAGATATTGATAGATAAAATTTCCATTTATTTGCTGAATAGATAGATTGGCCGAAAATGCCATAGCTATACTTAGCATCAAAACACTCGGAAAAGCCCACATACGACGAATATTTTTTGTTGCTGTCGGAATAAGCAGAAGTCCAAATCCTATTAACATAGTAACTGGAAATGGAAGAAAGGGTATTATCCATGCATATTTATATGTATGTTCCATAAAAAAAACAAATTTTCATTTTTTTTCTTATAATTTAATTGTTTCCGATTCATCAATTCTTATCGCTTTCGAAAGGAACAATAAAAAAATCAACAAAAAAAGATATGAAAAACTCAACTATTTTTATTTTTCATTATTCTGACTTTTCTCAGATATTGGAAATATTCAAAAGTTCCAATTCAAATGATATGACCAAATAGCTAGATAAAAGTAATTACTTAGTTATTAACTTTCACTTTTAACTAAAGAATTAACTAAAGAAAGATAGTTAATAAAATAAAAAAATGGGAAATATGAGATTTTGAATCATTCTACGACTATACTACCATCCTATTCTGGCAATATGTAATCATATCATATACTATAGTATAGTAAGTAAAAACAATCATACCAAAACAGTCGAATATAAATCATAGTATGCCTCAATAAATAGACTAAAAAAAAAAGACCTAGTTATTCTAGTGATTTTATTTGTAGTAATTACCTAACTCATTGCGGAACTAATTGATTGGATTCCAATCCAATTGGAAAGTATCAGAAATATTCTAATACTCTTTATTTCGTATAGAACTGAAAAAAAAATAACTAAAAATTGAGGTTCTCCTTCTTAGGTAATAGAATGTCTTGTTTAACATATTAACCACTAATTGTAGTTTAAGTTTGAATTTTCATTATAGACACGGCAATATGAGCTTATTCAATTCCAAACTAATAGTCATAAAAATTCCTTTTCGAATTTCCCCCCCCTTTTTTCTTCTATTTTTTTGCCTAGTGTGTTAATATGTGACATTGTTATATATGTGACATGCATGTCATACATATATTTATATATAAATATATAAATAATATATTTTTATTGTATGTTCTGAAAAAACGATTATCGACGAAATTAAGTTAAGTATAGAAAATGACTAAAAAGAACGATCTATTTTGAGCAATACATGTCTTTCACATACAACAATAAAAATGAGTAACTCTTTTTTTTTTGAATGGCAGTTCCAAAAAAACGTACTTCTATATCAAAAAAACGTATTCGTAGAAATATTTGGAAGAAAAAAGGATATTTAGCTGCAATAAAAGCTTTTTCTTTAGCAAAGTCAGTTTCTACTGGAGATTCAAAAAGTTTTTTTGTGCGACAAACAAATAAGAAAATCTTGGAATAATCGGAATTTCCATGGCTAGAAGAATTTCCAATTTTGGAATATGAATAATTCCCTTTAACTAAATGTATTGATGTATTGAACTCAATACAATATTAGTTAGAACTAGCTGCTATGATATGTAGAATAAGAATTTCTCTATCTGTCGGTTCTAAGTATCATTATTTTTTTTTCATTCTAGTTTTTATTAGAATCTATTTATTAATTCGTGAGATGTTTTTTTCCTATTCATTTTCTTTTCACAACGGAAAAATCTTTGTTCATTCTATTTTTCCGTTGTGAAAAGAAAATTGTGATGGATGCGGAAACTCTTTTGTTTTATTATATGCTTAACTCAAGACCAAGTTGGTTTCATAAATACAATATTATCATAATTTTATTTAGAAATTATGTACACAACAAACAACAAAAAGTATTATATTAATTTGATATTATTATATTCATTTTATATTATATATTTTAATTAATTAATTAATACTTAATGATACTAAGAAAAGTATACAAATTGTTAGAAAAATTACTTAAATTTAGTAATTGAATTGTGATACATATGAAATCCTATTTATTTTTTTTTTTTTTTCTAAACGAAAAAAAATCTCTTTGACAATTTAATTTGTTTTTCATTTATCTGATTTCGTGGATTCAATTCAAAATAAATAAAAAATATAAAAAGAGGACAATTCACAATTCTTAGTTTCTGTTTCGACTGAAAACCCAATTTGTATTTCAAGTTACAAGTGTTCCGGGAGAACTTAATATACAGATAGTACGTAAAAATGGATTCTTAAAACGGAACCTACGATGATACTAACCTAAGTCAAAATTATTGAAAATTCAAAGATGAATTTTAAAGAGCTCTTATTTATCAGTTCTAATATTTCCTAAACTATATTGAATCCTTGAATCTAGATCTAGACGATTCAACATGAATTGACTATTATTATTTCAAGTAAGCCGCTATGGTGAAATCGGTAGACACGCTGCTCTTAGGAAGCAGTGCTAGAGCATCTCGGTTCGAGTCCGAGTGGCGGCATACTGTAAAAAAGATACAATGGATCCTATAATGTATTTAATTCCCGATTTCCATTCTGTAATGGGACCTTTTTTATGTATGATATTTGTGACTTTAGAACATATATTAACTCATCTCTCTTTTTCGATCATTTCAATTGTGATTACGATTCATTTGATGACCCTATTAGTACACGAAATCATAGGGTTGCGTGATTCGTCGGAAAAAGGAATGATAGTTACTTTTTTTTCTATAACAGGATTATTAGTTACTCGTTGGATTTCTTCGAGACATTTTCCATTAAGTAATTTATACGAATCTTTAATCTTCCTTTCGTGGAGTTTTTCCATTATTCATCTAATTTCTAAGATATGGAATCATAAAAATGATTTAAGCGCAATAACCGCCCCAAGTGCCATTTTTACCCAAGGTTTCGCCACATCGGGTCTTTCAAGTGAAATGCATCAATCGTCAAGATTAGTACCTGCTCTACAATCTCAGTGGTTAATGATGCACGTAAGTATGATGTTATTGAGCTATGCAGCTCTTTTATGTGGGTCGTTATTATCAGTCGCTTTTCTAGTCATTACATTTCGTAAAAACATCGATATTTTTTGTCAAATAAAAATTTTCTTAATTAAGATTAAGTCATTTTTATTTGACAAAATCGAATACTTGAACAAAAAAAAAAATGTTTTTAAACACACTTCTTTTGTTCCATTTCAAAATTATTACAAATATCAATTAACTCAGCGTTTGGATTATTGGAGTTATCGTGTCATTAGTTTAGGGTTTACCTTTTTAACCATAGGTATTCTTTCTGGAGCAGTATGGGCTAACGAGGCATGGGGATCTTATTGGAATTGGGACCCCAAAGAAACTTGGGCATTTATTACTTGGACCATATTTGCGATTTATTCACATACTAGAACAAATCCAAGTTTGCAAGGTACGAATTCGTCACTTGTAGCGTCTATAGGATTTCTTATAATTTGGATATGCTATTTTGGGATCAATCTATTAGGAATAGGTCTACATAGTTATGGTTCATTCACATTAACATCTAATTGAACAAATTCCATGAGGAATACATAGGACCGTCGTACAATACGTAACGGAAAGTTTATGCAGGTTTTTGAGAACCATTTGAATGATTCCTTGATTCAAATGGTTCTCAAAAACTCGGAATATATCTTATTATAATTCTAATTCACTTTATTTTTTGTGTTGTACAGCTCAAAAATCTTCAAATTCAAAATGCTAAGACTTTGTTTTCTATCTGATTAATGAAAACTATCTATGAAAATAATTAGATAGGATAGTTTGTACCTTGTCAACTGATAGCGAAAGAACAAAATCAGGATAAATACCAATCCCTATTACGGGTAAAAAGATACAGATTGAAACAAATAGTTCTCGTGGTCCAGAATCCACAAAATTGGAGTTTGGAACATTGAATAGTTTGTATCCATAAAACATCTGACGTAACATAGATAATAAATAAATAGGAGTTAATATCATTCCAATTGCCATTACAAAGGTAATTAGTATTTTGGGCATTAAAAGATATTTTGGACTGGTAATTATTCCAAAAAATACTACTAATTCTGCAACAAAACCACTCATTCCTGGCAATGCAAGAGAAGCCATCGAGAAACTACTAAACATGGTAAATATTTTTGGCATTGGGATCGATATCCCCCCCATTTCGTCGAGATAAACAAGACGTATTCTATCACAACTCGTTCCTACCAAGAAAAAAAGTGCAGCACCAATAAATCCATGAGAGAGTATTTGTAAAACGGCTCCGTTGAGTCCCATGTCGGTTATAGAACCAATTCCTATAATTATGAAACCCATGTGAGATACAGAAGAATAGGCTATTCTCTTTTTTAAATTGCGTTGACCAAGAGAGGTTGAAGCTGCATAGATTATTTGTATTGTCCCTATTATTACCAACCAGGGAGAAAATATAGAGTGGGCGTGCGGTAATAATTCCATATTGATCCGAATCAATCCATATGCCCCCATTTTTAATAAGATTCCAGCTAGAAGCATACATGTACTGTAATGTGCTTCCCCATGGGTATCTGGTAGCCATGTATGTAGGGGTATAATCGGCGATTTGACAGCATAAGCAATAAGGAAGCCCAAATAGAATATTATTTCTAATGTCACAGGATATGACTGATTAGCTAATCTTTCAAAATCCAATATTGGTTCATTGGAACCATATAAACCCATACCTAGAACTCCTATTAAGAGAAAAATGGAACCCCCGGCAGTGTACAAAATAAACTTTGTGGCTGAGTACAAACGTTTCTTTCCTCCCCACATGGATAAAAGTAAGTAAACAGGAATTAATTCTAACTCCCACATGAGAAAAAAAAGTAAAAGGTCTCGAGAAGAAAATAATCCTATTTGGCCACTGTACATTGCTAACATCAGGAAATAGAACAATCGCGAATTTCGAGTAACAGGCCAAGCTGCTAAAGTGGCTAAAGTAGTGATAAATCCTGTCAGTAAAATAGGTCCTATGGAAAGTCCATCGATTCCCAGTCTCCAGTGAAAATCAAAAACATTTATCCATTTGAAATCCTCCTCCAATTGAATTAATGGATCATCCAATTGGAAATGATAACAGAACACATAGGTTGTTAGAAGGAGTTCCCATAAGCATATACATATAGTATACCACCTAATTACCTTATTCCCCCTATGAGGAAGAAAGAAAATTGAAGAACCCGCGAATATCGGCAAAACTACAAGTAGTGTTAACCAAGGGAAATAACTCGTGATAAAGACAAGATGCATTTTGACCAAAAAACCCGTGCTCGGAATAATATATTTTCTCGAGTACGGGTTTTTGTCGGTAAAAAGGAATCAAATGATTCAAGTGGAGTTTTTTATAACGTATCAATAAGATAGACCCATGCTGCGAGTTGTTTCATGCCATAAATAAACACGGACACTCAAAAAATCTGTTGGACAAGCGGATTCACATCTCTTACAACCTACACAGTCCTCGGTTCTTGGCGCGGAAGCAATTTGCTTAGCTTTACATCCGTCCCAAGGTATCATTTCCAATACATCTGTGGGGCAGGCTCGTACACATTGAGTACACCCTATACATGTATCATAAATTTTTACTGAATGTGACATTGGGTCTATAAATTCCAGTTTTGAACATAAAAAATTTTCGATCTGGTAAAGTAAAATCAGGAGGAAATGAATTATATATTTATATTGTATTGTAGACACCAGACGAATCAATGGTTTATCAAAAAATCTAATGTTAAAAATCAATATATTTCTAAATCTGTTCATGAGAAAGGACCAAGATACTTTGATTTCCGTTTCAACAACCATGATTATACAAGTCACACATATGACTTCACATTGACATTGGCCAACGGATCATCACTATTTCAATAGTAATATAAAAATATATTACTATACATATTACTATAAAAAAAAGAATAAAAAATGAAAGAATTTATATCTATATTTTATTTATATTATTTTATTATTTATGTCTTTATTTATATTTATATGATAGTTATGACTAATTATTCAACAAATTTGATTGATTGATACGAGTTGATTTTCTGTTACGATAAATCGACGAAACAATAGCTAGCCCAATAGCTGCTTCCGCAGCCGCAATGGCTATAACAAAGATTGAGAAAATGTCTCCTTTTAATTGGCGACTATCAAATATATTAGAAAATGTTACGAGATTTATATTAACCGAATTTAGTATAAGCTCAAGACACATAAGTGCTCTAACCATGTTTCGACTTGTGATCAATCCATAGATACCGATAGAAAATAAGTAGACGCTCAAAAAAAGTATATGTTCAAACATCATTGGCTAACTCCTCATGAATCTCGATTCATTTCAATATGAACAACAATTCAACCAATTTGATTGACCAGAATCGAGTAATTACAGAAAAAAGAGGGTATCAAAAGTAGATTAAATGAAAAACTTTCCCTTTTTCATTGGATTTTGAATTTCTAATAATTGTATTAATTCTAAGTATTTCTTATTGACGAGCCATAGTAATTGCACCTATCAAAGAAACTAAAAGAATTATAGAAATGAGTTCAAACGGAAGATAAAAATCTGTTGATAAATGAATTCCAATTTGTTGAACGTTACTAATAAGGTCCTGTTCTATAATCTGATTTGATCTTGTAGTCCAAATAATTCCATACCATGACGTATCTAAGATAGTAGTAATTAGTGAAAAAAGAATACTTATACAAACCAGTGAAGTGACTCCATCTCCAACAGTCCAAAAATAGGAATCGTTCGAATATTCTGAACCATTCATGAACATAACAGCAAATATGATTAAGACATTTATGGCTCCTACATAAATAAGGAGCTGTGCGGCAGCTACAAAATAGGAGTTTGATAGAATATAGAATAAGGATATACAAACAAGAACCAATCCCAACGAAAAGGCAGAATAAATTGGATTGGTAAATAATACTACTCCTAGACCTCCTAATATAAGAACTGATCCCAGAAATACTAAAAGTATATCGTGTATTGGTCCAGGTAAATCCATTATGTATAACAGATAAATAAGTCGAAATATTTCATGACCTTACTAAATAGTCCAGGAAAGAAAAGGGTGTTACCTTTATTTTTTTTTTTTTTTGTATATGATGGGTTCCCAATTGAATTCAATCTTAATATGGATTAATGTAGATATAGATAAAGTTATTAAAGTTATTGGCCAATCCTACTTTCCTTTTTATCTATTTTCTATTTTTATCTAAAAGAAAAAAGAAAAGAATAGTTGGAATTTTCTATTTTAAAATCATCACTAAACCATATTCTCAGTTTAAAACAAAGAGTGATTCTCAACAATCAATAGTTATTATTTGTAATTTCTGACCAACCCCCCAAAAGCGGCTTGGATCCTTTATATCAAAAGGAAATCTTAGTAATCAGTAACCGTTCTTGAATCAAGGGGGTTATCCTTGTCTATTTTGATTTGAGTCGAATTTATAACTGTTTGAATTGTGTAATCTCCAATTACTGGCATTGGTAACCGACCCAAAGCAATTTGATTATAATTCAATTCGTGACGATCATACGTAGAAAGTTCATATTCTTCAGTCATTGATAAACAGTTTGTTGGACAATACTCGACACAGTTACCACAAAATATACAGACCCCAAAATCAATACTATAATTAAGCAATTGTTTCTTTTTAATATTTTTTTCAAATTTCCAATCAACAACGGGTAGATCTATGGGACATACGCGAACACATACTTCACAAGCAATACATTTATCAAATTCAAAGTGGATTCGACCACGGAAACGCTCCGATGTGATCGATTTTTCATAAGGATATTGAATAGTTACAGGTAAACGATTTGTATGGGATAAGGTAATTATGAAACTTTGACCAATGTACCTTGCTGCTCGTATTGTTTGTTGACCATAATTTATGAACCCGGTCACCATAGGGAACATATTGTGGATCTCCGTGAATAAATTGATGTTTCTTTCTCTTGTTTGAGATCAATTATGAATCTAGAATATCGTTATCTTATTCTATTATTTAGAGTATTTATAGTGAAACAAGTTGGGAAGAAGTTGTCAATAATAGATTACCCAGGGAAATAGGTAAAAGAAATTTCCATCCAAGATTTAATAACTGGTCCATTCTCATTCTAGGTAAAGTCCATCTTGCTGCGATAGGAATGAACAGAAACAAATAAGCTTTAGCTAATGTAATAAATATCCCAATTGTCGTTCCAAAGACTCCATCCATTTGATTTATTCCGAAAAGTTCAGGAATAGATATATACGGAATAGAGAAATTCCACCCACCTAAGTAAAGAACTGTTATAAATAATGAAGAAACTAATAAATTTAGGTAAGAAGCAAGGTAAAATAAAGCGTATTTGATACCTGAATATTCCGTTTGATAACCTGCTACTAATTCTTCCTCTGCTTCTGGTAAATCGAAGGGTAATCTTTCACATTCTGCTAGAGAAGAAATTAGAAAAACAACAAACCCGATAGGCTGACGCCACAGATTCCACCCCCAAAATCCATATTTTGACTGCGCCTCAACTATATCAACTGTACTTAAACTGTTAGATAATCATAGTCGATAATAACATCACTGCTCGCATCGCTATTTCAAAACCGTACATGAGACTTCGGCTTCATACGGCTCCTCTATGGCCACAAATAAATGTAAGAACTTGCTCGATATTATCTCCGTCCTTATTTGGATGGTAAATATACATCGGGAAGCCAAAAATTAGACCAATGAAATTCCGTCTGCTCAAATATAAAAGGTGCTTCCGAATTGATCTTATCCATTACAATTTGAATTTATCTTTGTTTGGTAATAACTTAATCTTTTAATAAAATACTCGTTATATCAATAAATATGTTCTATCAATAACTATAAAGATAAAGAAAGAATTGGGTATTAATTCAAAATTCATGATAAGAATTCTATATGTTATGTATAGATATGGATGGGGAAAATAAGAAATAAAGATCCTTTGTATTATTATTTATTCATTTTTCTCATTCTATTTTTGAATTCTATTTTTTTTGTTCCTGTTCTTCTTTCTCAGAGGGAGGGTACTCTGAAAAAAAAAATAAAGGATTAATTCGTTTTTGATAGTCATTTCTTTAATCAGTGAATAGGAGCATACTCTAGATCGGAATCGTGGGGAAGTACTGCTTGGTCATTTCTACCAACTTAAAGTCCCCATTATAATTCGTTTTATCCAAAGTTTTATATAACAATACCGTTTTTTAATACCTTATATTATCTCTATTACTAATCCTTTGTGTACCTTGGTGTTCCTAACTGTTCACTGATTTTTGATTGATCCCCCGTATGGTAATACATATAAAAAAGTAGTGGAACCCCCATACGTTGATCTTTTGTACCCGCTTCAAGATATGAGAATTAGTCAAAGAATCTTAATCTTGGGGTAAACAGTTTATATACTGCTTATGTTTATATTCTTGTACATAGGGAATGAGATTTTCTCTTCTTACTGCAAATTTATAAGCAGTTTGATTTTACTCATATAACTATCTAGTTTAACTCATCAACCCTAATGATGAATAAAAAATGAAAATATCCATTCAATATATTCAACCTCTTTACTTTATTTCTAGAGAGAAGGGAAAATAATCATGTTCCAACGAATCACACGTAGAGATATTGATAATACACATAGAGTTAATGGTATTTCATAACTAATAGATTGAGCAGCAGCCCGTAGACCACCTAAAAAGGAATATTTATTGTTCGATCCATATCCTGACATAAGAAGTCCAATAGGAGCAATACTTGAAATGGAGATCCATAAAAAAACACCTATACTGAGATCGGCTAAAATAAGGCGATATCCAAAAGGAATTACTAAATAACTTAGTAGAACTGATATGACCGCTATAGACGGTCCCACGCTAAACAAACGAATATCTCCTCTAGATGGAAGTAGGTCCTCTTTAAAAAGTAATTTGGTCCCATCTGCTAGAGCTTGAAGAATCCCCAACGGACCGGCATATTCAGGCCCAATACGTTGTTGTATTGCTGCGGATATTTCTCTTTCTAACCACACAATTACTAGGACCCCTATTGTGATTCCTAATAGAAGGGTGAAAATGGGAACAAAGATCCATATGAGTCCATAAACTTCTTTTAAGGATTCCAATCTAGAAAAAGAATTGATAGCTTGTACTTCTACTTCTGTCGTATCAATTATCATTTCAACGATCAACTTCTCCCATAATGATATCTATACTACCTAGTATCGTCATGATATCGGCCAATTTCATTCTTTTAACTAATTGAGGGAGAATTTGCAAATTGATAAAACCAGGCGGCCGAATTTTCCATCTCCAGGGGAAAACACTACTATCTCCTATCAAATAAATTCCTAATTCTCCTTTTGGGGCTTCTACTCTTACATAAAGTTCTTGTTTCGACAATTCAAAATTGGGTGAAAGTTTTTTAGTAATAAATCTATATTCAAAATTAGTCCATTCGGAATTTTTTGCTCTATCAAAGCGCCGGACTTCTAAATTTTCATAGGGTCCCCCAGGAATTCCTTCTAGAGCCTGTTGAATAATTTTTATAGATTCCTTCATTTCACCGATTCGGACTAAATAACGAGCTAGTGAATCTCCTTCTTTTTGCCATTGGACTTCCCAATCGAATTTATTGTAACACTCATAACTATCAACTTTACGAAGATCCCATTGTATTCCAGAAGCACGTAACATCGGCCCTGATAAACCCCAATTTATTGCTTCTTCTCCACCAATAATGCCCACTCCTTCAACTCGTTCCAAAAAAATGGGATTCCGTGTAATAAGTTTTTGATATTCAGCAATTCCTGTTAAAGAATAATCACAGAAATCCAAACATTTATCTATCCAGCCATAAGGAAGATCAGCAGCAACCCCCCCAATACGGAAATAATTATGCATCATTCGCATACCCGTAGCAGCTTCGAATAGATCATATAACAATTCCCTTTCTCTGAAAATATAGAAAAAGGGAGTCTGTGCGCCGATATCCGCCATAAAGGGCCCAAGCCATAATAAATGAGAAGCTATACGACTCAATTCCAGCATAATGACTCTAATGTAACTGGCTCTTTTAGGTACTTGAACACTTTCCAATCGTTCTGGTGCATTTACTGTTATTGCTTCTGTGAACATAGTGGCTAAATAATCCCACCGTGTTACATAAGGCAAATATTGTATAATTGTTCGATTTTCTGCTATTTTTTCCATCCCTCTGTGTAAATAACCCAATACGGGTTCACAGTCAATAACATCTTCACCATCAAGAGTAACGATTAGTCGAAGAACACCATGCATTGATGGGTGATGCGGACCCATATTAACTATCATGAGATCTTTTCTTGTAGCCGGTACAGTCATATCTTTTCTTCCTTAATTCATTATTCCATGAATTTATCAAACGAAGTTCATCAAAATGAAAAATTTAATAACTACTAATAACTAAAGAAAAAAATGCAAACCAACCTTCAAATTAACGAGTTTTTGACTCCCGAATACCTAATTGACCAATTAATTTCTTATAACGTACTCCATTTTTATTTGACAAATAATCCAGTAGCCGTTGACGTTTTCCCAGAATTTTCCGTAGGCCCCTTTGTGATAAAAAATCTCTTTTATGTAATTCCAAATGTGAAGTGAGTCTCCGTATCTTATCCGTAAAACTGAATACTTGAAATTCAACAGATCCGCAGTTTTTTTCTTTTTCTTGTCGAATAGCTAAGATGAATGCATTTTTGACCATAAAAAACCAATTTTTCTATTTTTTTCTTTTCCGTGTATTTTACCGATCAGGAAAAATAATAATTATTATTATTATTATACCAGTTAGTTCCAGTTATTTGAATCTAGTACAAAAAAAATGGGATTTCTTCATATACACTACTTCAAATTTATATTAATTTTATCCAAATCAAATTTGTAATTTGATTTGGATAGAAAGGGATGATACATTTATCAGAATGTAACATGGTGTATGTGTATATCTTTCGGTTTTTATCCACCGAATATGGCATGCGATAGATATATAGGAAATATACTATTAACTAATTCTGAATCGTGGATACATATGTATTCTTGACATACTGAAATGACTACCGTTATTGGTATCAAACCAATAACGATTCATACAAGCTAAATCTTCTAATCGATAATTGGGCCAAAGAAACGATTTGAATTTAATGAATTTATTTGCATCTGTATTAAGATGCTTTTCCCCGTTTAAAAATTGTCCCCAGTTTTTTATGTTGTTTTGATTGCAAAATAGTGGATTTCGATTCACAACATTCCAATTCCGGGAATTGAAACAAATTAAAATTCTAAATTCTCTACGACGTCTGGGAGATAGAATATTTTCGGGAACAAGGAAATCAAAATGATTTCTGTTTCTATTCACAAGCATATTGCTGTGTTGTGCAATGGATCCATCAAAATTCTTTTTTTCAACATATCCACTTTTTATTATGCATTTTCCATTAGTTTGGCGCTTATTTTTATCAACCAATGAAATACCTATGGTTTGATATATAATCGATTTTCCATCCTTTTTCATAGATAAACGAATTGGTTCGATAATAAATATTCCTCTTTTTATCAATTCTGTAAGAGTTAGGTCTTTCTGAATCAACATTACATCCAGATGCATCTCTCCTCTTTGAATTGAGGATATAGCAATTTCTCTTGGATCTATCAGTCTAAGTAGGAGACAATATACCTTGATATTATTGATCATTCTTTGATTCAAGGAATCATCCCATCTTAATTGAAAAAGAAAATATTTTTTCAGGAAGAAATCCAGTTCTGCTTCTTTCTTGCTCTTGAATTGTTTTTTCTTTCTACCCTTTTTAATGTCTGCTCCCGTGTAATCTTCTTCAAGATTTTTCTTTTTGTTTTGTTTTCGTAGATCTGATACAAAATCTCCTTGACCTTGTTGTTTGTTTTTTGGGGGGTTGGAATTTTCTAATTCAAGATATTCTTTCTTTTCATTTTGACTAATATTTTTTTCATAGAAATGCAAATTAAAAATAAGTAATTTGATTGGTATGATCCACGGGTTAATCTTATACACATCAAAAAGTAGTACAAATTCTGGGAAAAACCAAGGTTCTAAATTTGATATGGTATGATATAACCTTTCTTGATTCATTCCTATCCAATCAAAAAAAATATTTTTTTGATTGGATAGGTTGATTTTGTGATGAATCGTAAAAGAAAAAGGATCTTTTTTTTCAAATTTTTGAGAATTTTGAGTTTCAGTTTTAGCATTTTTATGAATCTTGGTGCCGGTATGCGTATTGGCCCAGGTCTCAATATCGATATTATTTCTAAGACAAAAATGGAGAATTCTACAATCAAAAAATTTTCTATCCATATTTTTGTCCATATCAATAATAGATCTTTTTTCTAGATAATCACTAATAGATATACTTATCAATCTATAAAATGATTCGGATTTAAGTGTATTTGTATTGAAATTATATGGAATTTTTTTGTCCTCTATTTGTAATGTTGATCCAGAAATATACGAGTCCTTACTATTCCCATAATTTATATATTTATATGACAAAAGATCATATCCGTAATGTTTTTTCCATTTTTCTTTTTGACTTATCGATGAGTCCACTGCATAGTAATTTTGTTTCGTGTAATGAATTAATTGGTCTTTTTCTTTTTTATATAAATCTAATTTCATTGAGTCTTTCTTTTGAATCGTACGACATTGATTGACTCTATTTCGCCATTTTTTCGGTACTAAGTGATCCCACTTGGTCTGAGATAAATTGTATTGATAATGACCCCTTAACCAATTTTTCCATTTATTCATTCCAGACTTATGCATTTTTTTTTGCCTTGGTTTGGAATCAAATATTCCTCGTGTCGTACAATAATTCTTGATTATATCCCTAAGAAAAGGATAGGTGTGGTGATATTGAAGTACAGATTTCAAATGATACTTGTTAAGTAATTGATTTTGTGATAATTTATAAAATACATAGGCTTGAGACAAAGAAGATAAGTCACAATTATTATTCCTAACATTTTGATTACTAATATTAGTATTAGAAAAATTCGAAAACGGATTTTTTATAGTCGAAATAAAGTTCATTGTATTTTGATTTGTTTTCTCAATTCCTTCTTGATTTGTTTCAGCGTTGGAAATGGATTTGTTGATCATTTTTTTTGTTGATTCAAAGAAAAGTTGTGCATTGATCCTTGGAATCTTAATGATACATAGTAATATATCCATGTATATTTTTTCAACGAAGGATTTCATAAAATAATGTGATTTACGTATTACTCGGATATTTTTTCTTTTGAATATTTGCCAAATATCCTTCTTCGATTCCGATCTTTTATCATCACAAGCTCGAACTATTTTTTTCTTTCCTTTTGTGATTCCTTCTATTTGAGTCCTAATTGTGATTGTCTTATTAGCAAGATCTTTCATTTTTGTTTCTATGAGTGAATAATTTTCATTTACACAATTCGCGGATCGAATTCGAATGGTCGATTCTCGGATAATCTTAGTATTTATATTGGAATCTTTTTCGTTTTCATTCGATTCATATACTTTTACCTTTCTCAATTTCAATAAGAAAATGGGGTTTACTTTTTCAAGTTCTTTCATTATTAGGTTTATAACTAGTCTTGTTTTTTCTTTTGAAACTTTTATAAAACCTTTTCTTCTTTCTTTGAAAACCTTTATAACTTGAAAAAATTGCCTTTTCGCTTTTCTCGTTTTTTTTTCGAGTTCGTTAAAAATGGGTTCAAAAAAAGAAGGTCGTTTTCGGGGAGACCCAAAAGGTAGTTCTGCTTCCCTTCCCCAGATTGTTAAAAAACAAAAATTGTCTTTTTTCTCCTTTTTGCTTATTTTCTGATCTCTATCTCTATGATGAGATCGTACTTTAGATCTTCGCCAAGGTTTCAGACAGAAAGGAAATAGAATCTTTATCTGAATACCGTCTGTTAACCAATTTTTGGGAAATTCTGTTTCTGATAATTGAACGCCATTATAGGTACATTTAACATGCATTTCTTTATTCCATTCCTTCAAATCCTCGTACCATTCGGGGAATTGCAATAATAACATACGACCAATATTTTTAGCTATTATCAATAAGGGTAATATAACGTATTTTCTAAGAAAAGATTGGGTTACTAACATGAAACCTCTTATTGCTTGAGTAAATATAAAGGTATCCCAAGCTTCTGATATTGCTATTCGTTCATTTTCTTCTTCTTTCTCTTCGTAAGAAATTTGCAATTCTGGGTTTTCCCATACCCAATTCCTAAAAATGTGATTAATCATTTTAGAGATATCAAAAAACGAAAAAAAAAATGTTTTGTCTATGCGATCAAAAAAAAGTGGAGAATGCACATTTGCTTGAAATATTTCCCAAATAACTGTTTTACGTCTTTGAGCACGCATGGATCCTTTGATTATACCCCGTCGAAAATCCGATTGTTGTGAGTAACGTATCAAAGCCACTTCCTCTTCTTCATCATTAGTGCTATTATTACTAGTATTATTATTACTAGTACTGGAATTAGTACTCTGATCGTTATCAGTATAAATTACCACGCGTTTGCCTTTTCTTGAACGAATTTCGGGATCTTCCGTCGATTCTTCTTCATTTTCTTCTTCCTCTTCTGCTAAATCATCTGTCAATTTGTATGACCAACGAGAAACCCTTTTACTGATTTCTTCCATTCCAATA